ATGTCATAGTGTAACACTATATATAGAACGATTTAATTACATGTCACTACATTAAAAATATGCATCGGCCCTCGTTTTTGGGGTTTTTCGAGAAGGCGTGTATATTAAGGGGGAGGGGGGTTTTTCCCAAAATAATGTTATTTTCTTTTCTCGACCCAGGGGTAACTATATAAATATACTAATGCCTATATATAGATCTTTGTCGTTATGAATTCTTAGTTTTTTACATTAATTAAATAATTCTTCTTAATAATTTTAGGATTAATAAAATGTTTTTATTAATCTTATAGTTAAATTATTATTATTATATTGAATAAATTTAAAATTAATGTTCCGTTTACGGATATTTATTATTATCTTATCTTGACAAGAAATAGAGCGTGAATTAAAAAAGTAGCACTTTTAAGAATTCGATGTTGAGTATAGAACAATTTAAGCATTCTTCCGGTCTAAAAGCCCTGGCGGCCCCAAAACCTGAAGGGCTTTTAAAAACCGGTCTTGAATTAAAATAACAGGGAGGTAGATAAATCTTGATAAAAATTAAGAATTGTATGCCTTATAATAATATTAAATGTTAGATGTGATCGATATATGAGGATCAACCATAATAAGTACCACAAACCATGCAAAGGGACCTTTTAATTATATTATTGATCGATATAATTCCATAGTGATTTAAGCATTCTTCCGGTCTAAAAGCCCTGGCGGCCCCAAAACCTGAAGGGCTTTTAGAGACCGGTCTTGAATTAAAATGACAAGGGAGGTTGATAAATCTTGATAAAATTAATAGTTGTATGCCTTATAATAATATTAAATGTTAGATTTGATCAATATATGAGGATCAACCATAATAAGTACCACAAACCATGCAAAGGGATCTTTTAATTAAATTATTGATCGATATGATTCCATAAGTGATTATATTGTTATATTAGAAAATTAGGGGGGATAAATCATTATAGCGGAAAATCAATTTATGATTATTATACATAGTAATATATATGCATAATAGTACATATAATACGCGTAGCAATCAAATTTATATTAAACTAATAGGGAGAAAATTTTTAATTAATAAAAAATTGATATATCAGGAAGTAGTTTAATCAAAATCTTAGCTTTGGGAGCCAAGGATGTGAGTTCAACCCCTCTCTTTCCTGAATTGGTTGTTTTGGGGAGGCATTTCACCTCCAGTTTTCGGTTTACAAGACCAATACCTTAATTTTTAGGTTACCATAACATTTATAGGTTTAAAATCTTATCTTCTCATCATCCAATAAGTGGAAATAAAATGAGAAATAGTAAGAAGTACATGATAGAGGCAATTTGTCCAATAATAATAAATGGTTGTTCAACTGGTTGTCCTCCGATTCATGTTAAGACAATAGTAACTGCGACTAAGGTTCAGAATAGAATTTGGGTAATTGGTCGAAATGTTGAACTTCGTTGCTTTGATGTATGGAGTAATGGAATTAACATAAGGATGAGAATTGAGAATAAAAGAGCGAGAACTCCTCCTAATTTATTTGGAATGGATCGTAAAATAGCGTAGGCAAATAAAAAATATCATTCAGGTTTAATATGTGGTGGTGTAATTAATGGATTAGCAGGAATAAAGTTTTCTGCATCTCCTAGAAGGTTGGGTAAAAAAAGGGTAAGGAATGTTAAAAATAAGATAAGAATAAAGAATCCTAGAAGATCTTTATAAGAATAATAAGGATGAAATGAAATTTTATCTATACTAGAATTAAGTCCGGTTGGGTTATTAGAGCCTGTTTCGTGTAAAAATAGAATGTGTAGAAACATAAGTGCAGTAATGAGAAAAGGGAATAGAAAGTGGAAAGCAAAAAAGCGTGTAAGGGTAGCATTATCTACCGAGAAGCCTCCTCAAATCCATTCAACTAGGGTACCCCCAATATATGGGAAGGCTGATAAAAGATTAGTAATTACTGTTGCTCCTCAGAACGATATTTGTCCTCAGGGTAAGACATAACCTACGAAGGCTGTGGCTATTAATAAAACCAATAAGATAACTCCAATATTTCATGTTTCTTTATTGAGGTAGGAACCATAATAAAGTCCTCGGGCAATATGTACATAAATACAGATGAAGAAGATAGAGGCTCCGTTAGCGTGAATATTACGAATAAGTCATCCATAATTTACATCTCGACAAATATGAACAACTGATGAAAAAGCAGATGAGATGTCTGCGGTATAATGTATAGCTAAAAATAAACCGGTAAGAATTTGGATAACTAAACAAAGTCCAAGGAGGGAACCATAGTTTCATCAAATTGAAATATTGACAGGGGTGGGAAGATCAATAACTAAATTATTAATAATTTTTATTAATGGGTGATTTTTTCGGATATTTGTGGTCATTAGGTTCTTGTAGTTGAATAACAACGGTAGTTTTTCAGATTACTAGTCTTAGTTAAAATCTAAGTAGGAATGTATGACTTATTTAATGTTTATTATAATGTTGAGTTTTATTATGGGTTTAGTAGCAGTGGCTTCAAATCCTTCTCCTTACTATGCCGCCTTAGGGTTAGTAATTTCTGCTGGTGTAGGGTGTGGTTTATTAGTAAGTTCTGGGAGTTCATTTTTATCATTAGTATTATTTTTAATTTATTTGGGGGGAATATTGGTTGTATTTGCTTATACTGCGGCGCTTGTTGCAGAACCATATCCTGAGTCATGAGGGGATTGATCTGTATTTATATATGTTATATTTTATGTAATATGTTTAATATATATTAATAAGTATTTCGTTGGAGATTGAGGGTGAGGGTGATTTGTGGGTGATGAAATTAATGGTTTAGAGATGATTCGTGGTGATTTTAGTGGGGTAGCTTTATTATACTCTTATGGGGGAAGTTTACTTATATTAAGTGGTTGAATATTACTTTTAGCTTTATTTGTTGTATTAGAATTAACTCGTGGGATTTCTTGGGGAACGTTGCGTACAGTTTAAATAATCATTAATGTAGTAAAAATTAATGTAAGAAAGAAGATTATGAAATAAATTTTAATAAAGCCTTGTTGAGGGGATGTAGATAATTTAATTATGGATGTTTGTTGAATAAATATGTTTTTTGGACCTGTTTTTTCATCTCATGTTAAATCAATCAGATGAGTAGAGATGGTTTGGGCCCAATGAAGATTCATTTTAGGGGATAGACGGTGAATAATGGTTGGGAAATAACCGAGAAGATTTGAAAAATTATGAGAAGCTATAGAGGGATTAACTTTTAGTTGGTGTTTGGTTAGGTTAGTTAATTCTAAGGCTAGAAGAAGACCAATAGTTGTAACTAGTACGGCTGAGAGTTTTAGGGTAAGAGGTATTGTTATAATTTGTGTTTTGATAGGAGTTATGTTGTAGGTAATAAGTAATCCAGCTAAAATACTTCCATAAGCTAGGCGTTTAATAGGTTTAAGAACTATTATATTATTTTCGTTAATAGGTGAGAAAGAGGGAAATCGTGGTGAATTTATTAGTGTAAAGAAAATAAGTCGTAAGCTGTAGATAGCGGTGAAGGAAGTAGCTAGGAGGGTTAAGGTTAGGGCTCAGGCGTTAAGGTTTGATGTGTTTATGGCTTCAATAATAGCATCTTTTGAAAAGAAACCGGATAAGAAAGGTATACCTGTGAGAGCTAAATTACCAACTGTAAGGGCTGAAGCAGTAAATGGTATAATTTTATGAAGTCCACCTATTTTTCGAATATCTTGTTCATCATTCAGACTATGAATAATAGAACCAGAACAGAGAAATAGTATGGCTTTGAAGAAGGCATGAGTGCAAATATGAAGAAAGGCTAATTGGGGTTGATTTAGTCCAATTGTAACTATTATGAGACCTAATTGACTAGATGTGGAGAAGGCTACAATCTTCTTGATATCGTTTTGGGTGAGAGCACAAGTAGCTGTAAATAGAGTTGTTAATGCTCCTAAGCATAGGCAAGCTGACATAATTAGTTGATTATCTTGAATTAATGGATGAAGTCGGATAAGAAGAAATACACCGGCTACTACTATTGTACTTGAGTGAAGTAGGGCAGAGACTGGCGTAGGCCCCTCCATGGCTGATGGCAGCCATGGGTGGAGGCCAAATTGTGCTGACTTTCCGGCAGCAGCTAATACTAGACCAAATAATGGTATAGTCAAATCTATATCTTTGGATAAAATAAATATTTGTTGAATTTCTCATGAATTAAAATTAGTGGCAAATCAAGCTATACTAAAAATAAGACCAATATCCCCAATGCGGTTATAAATAACTGCTTGTAGGGCTGCAGTATTAGCGTCAGCCCGACTATACCATCAGCCGATTAAAAGGAAAGATATAATACCTACTCCTTCTCACCCAATAAAAAGTTGAAATAAATTATTGGCAGTGATAAGAATAATTATTGCTATAAGAAAAAGAAGCAGATATTTAAAGAAACGGTTATAGTTTGGGTCTATATTTATATATCAGAGTGCAAATTCTAAGATTGATCATGTTACATATAAAGCTACTGGTAAAAAGATAATAGAATAGAGATCAAATTTAAAGCTTATATCAATATTTATTGGTCCTAAATTAATTCAGTTCCAATTGGTGGTAATTGATTCTACACCCTGATCTAAAAAAATAAATAATGGAATTAAGCTAATAAAAAATGAGAGTTTAACGGCTATTTTAACATGTGTAGAGGCTCAATGTAGATTAGTAGTATCTTGGGGAAAGAAAATAGATACTATTAAAGGATAAAGAAGAATAATAAAGACTAATAGGAATGAGGAGTTAAAGATGATTGAGTTCATAGCTTTTGCTTGGAGTTGCACCAAGAGTTTTTGGTTCCTAAGACCAATAGATAACTATTATCTTTCAAAAGCTAAGTGAGCCATGGAATTGAACCATGATTAAAAGAGTTAGCAGTTCTTTTTGTCCCAGACCTCTCTTGATAAATAAAAAGATTTTAACTTTTATTTTTAGAACCACAATCTAATGTTTTAATTAAACTATAAATATAAAATGTTCATCCTAGGATAAGTTCTGGTTTAGTAATAATAAGAATTGTTGGTAGAAGATGAAGATATATTAGTAAATGTTCTCGTGTATGGGAAGGTGAGAGGAAGAGTATATGTTGTGGTGTTGGACCTCGTTGTGTTATTAAGAATATATACAATGAATAAGATGCTGTTAATAAAACACCAGTACCTGTAAGTAAAATAGTTCAATTTGATCATTTAAATAGGGAAGTAATAATAAGTAGTTCTCCTACAAGATTAGGACTAGGGGGTAAGGCTAGATTTGCTAAATTAGCTAAAAATCATGAGGTACCTATAAGTGGGAGAATAATTTGAGTACCTCGGGCTAAAAGAAGTGTTCGGCTATGAATTCGTTCATAATTTGTGTTAGCTAAACAGAAAAGTATAGAAGAAATTAGACCGTGTGCAATTATAAGGGCAGTAGCTCCAGCGAAGCTTCATGGAGTTTGAATTAGGATTGCTGCTGCTACGAGACCTATATGACTTACTGAAGAGTAGGCAATTAAGGATTTAAGATCAGTTTGTCGTAAACAGATAGAGCTAGTCATAATAATACCTCAAATTGCTAAGATTAAGAATGGATAAGCTATTTCTTTTGTTAATGGATTAAGTATAACAATAATTCGTATTATACCATAACCTCCAAGTTTAAGGAGAACTGCGGCTAAAATTATGGAACCGGCGATAGGGGCTTCAACATGGGCTTTTGGTAATCATAAATGAACACCATAAAGAGGTATTTTTACTAGAAAAGCAATTATGCAGGCAAGTCATCAAAATTTATTAGTTCAAGAATACAAATTAATAGTATTTGGGTATTGTAAAATAAGTATTGATAAGGAACCTAAATCTTTTTGTAAAGTAAGTAGTGCAATTAATAAAGGTAATGAGCCTGCAAGGGTATAAAACAAAAAGTAAATACCTGCATTAAGGCGTTCGGTTTGATTTCCTCATCGTGTAATAATAATAAGTGTAGGAATAAGTGTTGTTTCAAATATAATATAAAATAGGATTATTTCTGTTGCACTAAATGCTAAAATTAGGGAGGCTTGAAGAATAATTAATAAAGAAATATAAATTTGTTGTCGTTTGTGAGGTTCGGCAGTTAAATGTTTTTGGCTAGCTAAAAGTATAAGTGGGAGAAGCCAGCAGGTTAATGAGAGGAGGGGAGCTGAAAGTGGATCAATACCAAGAAAAAGGTTGGAGCAATCCCAACCTATTTCAAGATTTCATTTAAATCAATATAAACTTAATAGGGCAATTAGAAGACTGTTGGAAATAGTTGAAGTTCACACTCACTTTTTTGGTGAAATTCATGAAATGGGTAATAATAAGGCAGTAGGAATAAGGATTTTTAACATTGTAAAAGATTAAGATTGTTAAGATGATCAGTTCCGTGTGTTCGGGTAGCGGCTACTAGTAGGGCTAGTCCTGAGCTTGCTTCACAGGCAGAAAATGTTAATAAAATTATAGGTGCTAGGGATAAAGATGGAGAATTTATTGTTAATGATCAGATGGCAATAGCGATAAATAGGGAAAGTATTATTCCTTCAAGGCAGATGAGGGCCGATAGAAGGTGAGAACGGTTAAAAGCTAGTCCTGTAAGACTAAGAACAAATGCTGATATAATTGTAAAATAGATAGGAGTCATAAGGTATTTATGGATTTTCACCATAATTTATTAAGTCGAAATTAATGGTCTTTTTTGGACTAAACACCTATTCTGCTCATTCAAGACCTCCTTGTAATCATTCATACACTAGACCTAATGTGAGAAGAATAATAATGATTGAGGCTCAAATAATAGTGATAAACGGTGAATAAAGTTGATCTCCTCATGGAAGAGGAAGGAGTAAAGCAATTTCTAAATCAAATAAAAGGAAAAGAATTGCTACTAAGAAGAACCGTAATGAAAATGGAAGGCGTGCAGAACCTAAAGGATCAAAACCACACTCATAGGGAGATAATTTTTCATTATCTGGGTTAATGGTTGGTAATCAAAATGCGATAAATACTAAAATTAGGGAGATTAGGGCGGTTATGCTAATAGAAAATATGATGAGGTTCATTACTTCTCCTTGGATTTTAACCAAGATTAAATGATTGGAAATCATTTGTACTAGTTTATACTAGAAAAGTTTTATGAGCCTCATCAATAAATTGATACATAGAGGAATAATCATACTACATCGACAAAGTGTCAGTATCATGCGGCGGCTTCAAAGCCAAAATGGTGTTCAGATGTAAAGTGAAATAGGATTTGGCGTAACAAACAGACGAGAAGAAATGTGGTACCAATAATAACATGTATACCATGAAATCCTGTTGCTACAAAGAATGTTGTTCCGTAAACGCCATCAGCGATGGTAAAAGGGGCTTCATAATATTCTATAGCTTGGAGGGCTGTGAAATACAAACCTAATAATACTGTAAATGTAAGGGCTTGAATAGCTTCTTTTCGATTTCCTTCTATAATACTATGATGTGCTCAAGTTACTGTAATACCAGAAGCTAGAAGTACAGCAGTATTAAGTAATGGTACTTCAAATGGATCTAAAGGGACAATTCCTGTGGGTGGTCAACAACCACCTAATTCAGGGGTAGGTGCTAGACTAGAATGATAAAATGCTCAGAAAAATCCTAAGAAGAAAAGTACTTCTGATATAATAAATAAAATTATTCCGTAGCGTAACCCTTTTTGTACTGGTGGGGTATGATGACCTTGAAATGTTCCTTCTCGGATTACATCTCGTCATCATTGAATTATTGTTAAGGTAAGTAAAATTAGTCCTAATAATAAGAGTGAAAAGGTATGAAAATGAAATCAAATGGCTAGGCCTGAGGTTATTAATAGAGCAGCAATGGCTCCAGTTAATGGTCATGGGCTTGGGTCAACTATATGATATGCGTGTGCTTGGTGGGCCATTATTAAACGTTTTCTTGTAAATATAAACTTAGGAGAAGTACAAAAACATAAGCTTGAATTATAGCAACAGCTACTTCTAAAATAGTTAGTAGGAATAAGATGATGGAAGTAAGAATAGCTACTGAAGGCATAATAGTAATTAGAACAAAGGCTGCAGTTGCAATTAGTTGTATTAAGAGGTGACCCGCTGTAAGGTTAGCTGTGAGCCGGACACCTAGAGCAAGAGGACGAATAAATAAACTAATAGTTTCAATAGTAATAAGAATTGGAATTAAAAGGGATGGGGTTCCTTCTGGTAAAAAATGTCCTAGTGAAATAGTTGGTTGATTAAATATACCAATTAAGACTGTTGTTAATCATAATGGCAGAGCCAAGGCTATATTTAATGAAAGTTGTGTTGTTGGTGTAAATGTATATGGGAGAAGACCTAATAAATTAATGGTAATTAAGAAAAGTATAAGTGCTGTAAATATAATAGCTCATTTATGACCACTTACATTTAATGGTTGTATAAGTTGATATGTAAATCGATTAATAAATCATATTTGTAAGGTAATTAAGCGATTATTAAGTCATCGATTGGATGGAGTTTGAAAGAGTATTGCTGGTATAATTATTGCTAAGGCAATAAGAGGTAAACCTAATAATGATGGACTAATAAATTGATCAAAAAAGTTTAAGATCATGGTCAGTTTCAGGGTTCTGGTTTTTGTTTTTCAACATTTTTTAAGGTAGGGTCATAATTAAACATATAGGATATTAATTTATGTGGTAAAATAACTAGGAAAAATAATCAAGAAAATAAAAAAATTAAAAATCATGGACTTGGGTTAAGTTGTGGCATGTCATTAAGGGTGGTTGGAATCACCAATCTTTAGCTTAAAAGGCTAATGCTGAACCCTATTTAGCTTCTTAATGAAGTTTCTTCTAATATTAATGAAGATCAGTTTTCAAAGTGTTCTAAAGGAACTGCTTCTACAACAATGGGTATAAAGCTATGGTTAGCACCACAAATTTCTGAACATTGTCCATAATAGATTCCAGGTCGTGAAATGATAAAGGCTGTTTGATTTAGGCGTCCAGGAACTGCATCTATTTTTACTCCAAGTGCTGGTACTGCTCATGAATGTAGAACATCTTCTGCTGTAACTAGTACTCGGATTGGGGATTCTATTGGGACTACTATGCGGTGATCTGTTTCTAGAAGTCGAAATTGTCCTGGATTAAGATCTTCAGTTTGAACTATATAAGAGTCAAATTCTAGATTTTCATAATCTGTATACTCATAACTTCAATATCATTGGTGACCTAAAGCTTTAATTGTGATATGTGGATCATTAATTTCATCTATTAAATATAAGATTCGTAGTGAGGGTAAAGCAATTATAATAAGAATAATAGCTGGTAAAATAGTTCATACAATCTCAATTTCTTGTGAATCTAAAATATATTTATTAGTTAATTTAGTAGTTACTATTGCGACGATAATATAAAGAATTAAAGCGCTAATAAGGAAAATAATTATTAATGTGTGGTCATGAAAATGGAGTAATTCTTCTATAACTGGGGAGCCTGCGTCTTGAAATCCTAATTGTGATGGGTGTGCCATTAATTTAAGATTCGTGGGAATTTAACCCACAATTTTACCTTGACAAGGTAATGTAATTGTTTTACTAGAATCTTAAGAAAGTGACAGAGTGGTAATGTGGTCGGCTTGAAATCGACTTATGGGGGTTCAATCCCTTCCTTTCTTGTTAATAAGCTGGTTGTTGAACTTGTACAAAAGCTGGTTCTTCATAAGTGTGATGAGGAGGAGGACAGCCGTGAAGTCATTCTACATTAGTGTTGGGGAGTTCAATTGATAATACTTCACGTTTTGAGGCAAATGCTTCTCAAATAATAAATAATAAAATAATAACAGCAACTATAGAAATTATAGAACCAATAGATGATACTACATTCCATAAAGTATAGGCGTCTGGATAATCTGAATAACGTCGTGGTATACCTGCTAAACCTAAGAAATGTTGAGGAAAAAAAGTTAAGTTTACTCCAATAAATATAATTAAAAATTGAATTTTTGTTCATGTGGAATGAAGTGTATACCCTGTAAATAGTGGAAATCAATGAACAAAGCCTGCTATAATAGCGAATACTGCTCCTATTGACAGGACGTAATGAAAATGAGCTACTACATAATATGTATCATGGAGTACAATATCTAGAGATGAATTAGCTAAAACAACTCCTGTAAGACCACCAATTGTAAATAAAAAAATGAAACCTAAAGCTCATAAAAGAGGAGTTTCTCATTTAATTGTTCCACCATGCAGGGTAGCTAATCAACTAAAAACTTTAACACCTGTTGGAATAGCAATAATTATTGTAGCTGATGTAAAGTATGCTCGTGTATCCACATCCATTCCAACTGTAAACATATGGTGTGCTCACACAATAAATCCTAGAAGACCAATAGCTATTATTGCTCATACTATTCCTATATATCCGAATGGTTCTTTTTTGCCTGAATAATAAGCAACTACATGTGAAATTATCCCAAACCCTGGTAAAATTAAAATATAAACTTCAGGGTGACCGAAGAATCAAAATAAGTGTTGATATAAAATAGGATCCCCTCCCCCTGCAGGGTCGAAGAAAGTTGTGTTAAGATTACGATCTGTTAAAAGTATAGTAATAGCTGCTGCTAAAACTGGGAGAGCTAAAAGAAGTAGTACAGTTGTGACAAGAACTGATCATACAAATAAAGGTGTTTGGTATTGTGAAATTGCTGGTGGTTTTATATTAATAATAGTAGTAATAAAATTAATTGATGCTAAGATAGATGAGATTCCGGCTAAGTGAAGCGAAAAAATTGTTAAATCAACGGAAGCTCCTGCATGGGCAAGATTTCCTGCTAGTGGGGGATAAACAGTTCAGCCAGTCCCTGCTCCAGCTTCAACACCGGCAGAGGCTAGAAGCAGAAGAAAAGATGGAGGTAGAAGTCAGAAGCTTATATTATTTATGCGTGGAAAAGCTATGTCTGGAGAACCAATCATTAAAGGGATAAGCCAATTACCGAAACCTCCAATTATGATTGGCATAACCATAAAGAAGATTATTACAAAGGCATGGGCTGTAACAATAACATTATAAATCTGATCATCACCTAAAAGGGTTCCAGGTTGACTTAATTCAGCTCGGATCAGAAGACTAAGACCAGTCCCAACCATCCCTGCTCAGGCACCAAAGATTAAATAAAGGGTACCAATATCTTTGTGATTAGTAGAAAATAACCAACGATTAATTGTCACAGGTAAGATGGCTGAGAGTTAAGCGGCGGCTTGTAGTCCCGTGAAGAGAGGTTCGAATCCTCTTCTTACCAAGTCCTGTAGTAAAGTTTACGTTAGATTGCAAATCTCTCAACGGAGCATAAGGTTCTCCCGGGGCTTCTTCCCGCCTTCCCGTTTTACGGCGGGAGAAGCCTAGATAAAAGTTCGCTGGATTGAACACTTAGCTGTTAATTAAGATGTTGCAGGATCAAGGCCTGTTTATCTAGAAGATTTTAGTTTAATTAAAGCATCTGGGTTGCATTCAGAATATGTGAGATAAAGTCTTGCAAGTCTTATCAGAAGTTAAGAGATTTAAACTCTTACTAAAAGCTTTGAAGGCTTTTGGTCTTATTAACCTAAATTTCTTATTGTAGTAATATTAGTAGTGTTGGGGTTAAGGGTAAAAGTAAAAGAGATGAAGAAGTGGTTATGATAAGTAAAATATTTGTTTGAACAATTTTTGTTTGTCAGGATGAAAATGAAAAGATGGGGGCTGGTGAGAAGGTTAGGGTAATTATATAACATAAGCGTAAATAAAAGAATAAACTTAATAAGGTTGCTAAAGCTATAATAGTAGCTGGAATAAATAGATCTTGTTTAGTTAATTCTTGAAGAATAAGTCATTTTGGTATAAAACCTGAAAGTGGTGGTAAACCTCCTAATGAAAGGAGAATTATTAGTGCTATAATTGATAATAGGGGTGATTTAGTTATTGAAATAGAAATAGAATTAATTTTTATTGAGTTAAGTGAATTAAAAATAAGAAATATTGATGTTGTTATTATTATATAAATGATTAAGTTAAGTAATGTCAATTCTGGGGTAAAGTGAATAATGGTAACTATTCAGCCTAGATGAGCGATTGATGAATATGCTAAGATTTTCCGTAGTTGAGTTTGATTTAAGCCCCCTCAACCTCCTACAATAATGGAGGTAATTCCTATAGTAATAAGAATATTTGGATTAAGAAGAGGATAAAGTTGAAGTAAGATAGCGAATGGAGCCAGTTTTTGTCATGTGGAGAGGATTAATCCAGTAGTCAAGTTCAATCCTTGTAAAACTTCTGGTAACCAGAAATGTATTGGTGCGAGTCCAATTTTTAGGGCTAAGGCTAATGTAATTAGTGTGGCGGAGGTTGGATAAATTAAGTCTGTTATATTTCATTGTCCTGTTATTCAGGCATTTGTTGTTCCTGCAAATAGGAGAAGTGCAGAAGCTGTTGCTTGTGTAAGGAAGTATTTTGTTGTGGCTTCTACTGCACGTGGGTGTTGTTGATGAATTATTAGGGGAATAATAGCTATAGTATTAATTTCTAAACCTATCCAGATTAGTAATCAATGGGATCCTAAGAATGTGATTGTAGTGCCAAGGCCTAGGCTAAGTATTAGTAGAGTTATTACAAGAGGGTTCATTAGTAGAGGAAGGATTTTAACCAACATGGTAGGGGTATGGGCCCAAAAGCTTAATTAGCTGACTTTACTTAGGAAATAGTATAGTTGGAAGTACATAGAATTTTGATTTCTATGGGGTAGGTTCAAGTCCTATTTTTCTAAGGAAAAGGAGTGATTTTAACATTCATATTCCACTCTATCAAAGTGGTCCTTTAATTCAGGCACTTTTCCTTATGTGAGTGGTGGTAAACTTGCTAATGAGGCTGGTAAAGTAATGTGTCATAAGATAAGAGCTAATGTAAGTGGTAGGAAGTTTTTTCATACGAGATGTATAAGTTGATCATAACGAAATCGTGGATATGAAGCACGAATCCATAAAAATAAAAGTGTTAATATAGTTGCTTTTATCATAAGACTTAGTGTTGAGATTTGAGGTAGAAGTGGATTATACGAGATTCCTAAAAAAAGAATAACGGATAAGGTATTTATTATCAAAATATTTGAGTATTCGGCTAAGAAAAATAGAGCAAATGGACCTCCTGCATATTCAATATTAAACCCTGATACTAGTTCGGATTCTCCTTCAGTAAGATCAAATGGGGCTCGGTTAGTTTCTGCTAATGTTGAAATATATCATATTATAGCTAATGGTCATGCTGGAATTAATAATCAGATTGTTTCTTGAGTAAAATTAAATGTATGTAATGTAAAGCTTCCTGTCATAATAACTAGAGATAAAAGAATTAATCCTAAAGTAACTTCATAAGAAATAGTCTGTGCTACAGCACGTAAAGCTCCTATTAAAGCATACTTTGAATTAGAGGCTCACCCTGATCCTAAAATAGTATATACAGTTAAACTGGAAATGGCTAAAATAAATAGTAATCCTAAATTAAGGTTTAAGATTGAGTGTGGTATGGGTAAAGGTATTCATATAAGAAGTGCTAATGTGAGGGCAGCGGTTGGTGTTACTAAGAAGAGGAAATGAGAAGAATATGAAGGGCGAATTGGTTCTTTAGTAAAAAGTTTTAATCCATCAGCAATTGGTTGTAGAAGACCATATGGTCCAATCACATTAGGACCTTTACGAAGTTGTATATAACCTAAAATTTTACGTTCTACTAGGGTAAGAAATGCTGTGGCTAATAGAACTGGAATAATATAGGTAAGGGGATGAATAATATAAGTAAGAATCATATTTATCATAGTTAGGGAGAGGAATTGAACCTCTGGATTAAAGAGTTTAGGTCTTTTGCACTTACCAGGCTCTGCCACCCTAACTAACTATAATCTTTAGTAGATTATTGACCCCTCTTACCTGTTTTAGTTTATTTCAACAGATGAGGGAGAAGCGTGCCTGTGGCATAGGCTTCATTTTCCCGGTCCTTTCGTACTAGGAAAAATATCTACATAGATAGAAACTGACCTGGATTACTCCGGTCTGAACTCAGATCACGTAGGACTATTAATCGTTGAACAAACGAACCCTTAATAGCGGTTGCACCATTAGGATGTCCTGATCCAACATCGAGGTCGTAAACCCTTTCGGCGATATGGGCTCTTAGAAAGGATTGCGCTGTTATCCCTAGGGTAACTTGGTTCATTGATCAGAAATATTAAATCCTGGATCATTATTCGTTAGATATTCTATAAATCAAAACTGTCGTTCAAATTTTTAAGTAAATACTCAATCGATGAGGAGGTTCTTTTTTACTCCTCGGTCGCCCCAACCGAAAACATTAAGATACATCATTATTAGTGAAGTTAAGTCCTTAGATTAACATTATATAAAATAATAGCTTAAGTGTTTAAAGCTCCATAGGGTCTTCTCGTCTTATGGTTTTATTCCCGCTTCTGCACGGGAAGATCAATTTCATTGATTAGAAAATAGAGACAGTTAGACTCTCGTGATGCCTTTCATACAGGTCTTTAATTAAAAGACAAGTGATTACGCTACCTTCGCACGGTCAAAATACCGCGGCCGTTAAAACAATGTCACAGGGCAGGCGGGACCTCTTATACAGTATTTGCAAGAGGCGATGTTTTTGGTAAACAGGCGGAGTCTATGTTTGCCGAGTTCCTTTATTTTCTTTAAATCTTTCCTTAAAACACTCCTGTGTAGGGTTAACGATAAGGTAAATGTGTTTTTCTAGTCTTTTATTATTAATATTATTACCTCAGGGTGGTATCGGTTAATAATCAGTGATTTAATTCTTTCTGACTTACACTGGTGTTTTGGAGAGGTTAATCCTCTAATTACTCATTTTAGTATAAGTTCTTTTATTGTTTAAATAAAAAAACCCAATATTGGTTAGGGGGTTGTGAGGTTATATCTAAATTATAGGAAAATTAAGGCTGGAGCTATGACGCTTTCTTATCAGATGGCTGCTTTTAAGCCTACTGGGGCTAGGTCCTTACATAATATGATCATTACCCACCTAATAAAGTTGTTTCTTAATTCAAAAGAGTTGTACCTCTTTTGAATAACTAATAATTTTTACAAGTTTTCTTATTAAGAAATCTAATTTGATATATTGAATAATTATTGCAGAATTTAAGTTCTTTTTTTGGGTAACCAGCTATCACTAGGCTCGGTAGGCTTTTTACCTCTACTTGGGAGTCGCCCCACTCTTTTGCCACAGAGACGGGTTAGCTCTAGTATGCTGCTCCGAAGTAGCTCGTCTAGTTTCGGGGAGATGGACTTAAGGTCTTTTTGCCCATTTGTTCTCACTAAATCATGATGCAAAAGGTATAGGGTTAAATCTTTGCTTTTTATTACTTTAATGATTTATTTCATTTCTCTTTCAGCTTTCCCTTGCGGTACTATCTCTATAGCGCTAAATATATCTGTTCTATCACCTATACTAAGATTATGAAAATGTTTTAAGTATAAAATATTAATATAATTTATCAATAATATTGTAATTAATTAATGGTAGTTAGGCTAGTTTTAAGGTTCAAGATAACTCGAATTGCACGGGTATTTCCTCGGTGTAAGGGAGGTGCTTTACTAATTTAGCTATATTTTGATTATTCTAAGTACACTTTCCAGTACACTTACCATGTTACGACTTGCCTCCTCTTGTAAACAAGACTATTTATAAAAGGAAAAGATTGAAATTGAGGAGAGTGACGGGCGGTGTGTGCGCGCCTCAGAGCCATTTTCAGAAAAATATCCTAAGTTTTTCTTACTACTAAATCCACCTTATAAATAGTTTTTCATCTTATTGTCCGTATTTTCTTAAAAGAAAATGTAGCCCATTTCTTTCCACTTCATTCGCTACACCTCGACCTGACGTTTTGGAGAAGTCCATTATGCTTACTTTTATACCCTCATGGGGTGAGCTGACGACGGCGGTATATAGGCGGTAAAGGCAAGAAGTGGTAAGGTTTAACGTGGATTATCGGTTATAGAACAGGCTCCTCTAGGGGGGTCTGAGGCACCGCCAAGTCCTTTGGGTTTTAAGCTAGCGCTTGTAGTACTCAGGCGAATTAAGGTAAAGTAATAGGATAATTCTATTTAAGGTTAAGCATAGTAGGGTATCTAATCCTAGTTTGTGTCTTAACTATCGTGAGTTCAAAAGTTCTTGTTAAATAAAGTCACTTTCGTTGATGTATTATTCTTTTTATAAGAGCGTATAACAGCTTTATAAAATTATAACTTTAGTAATTTTTAGTATTTTCTAATCACCCTTTATGCCGTAAAATATTAATATGAGTTACTCGTATAACCGCGGTGGCTGGCACGAGATTAACCAACCCTTTTGACTATAACTGGTTCAAGCTTGCGCTTATTATTCAATGTTTATCACTGCTGAATTCCCTTGGGGGTGTGGCTAGGCGAGGTGTCATGGGTCATACACAATATATATGCCTGATACCAACTCCTAAACAAATAATAGTATGATTAGGGTGTTCTCACTAGTATGCAGAAACTTGCATGTGTAAATTTAGTCAAAATTAATACTGAGGCCAGGACCAAACCTTCACTGCTTGTGAAAGTTTTTAAAGTTTATCTTAGCATTTTCAGTGCTATGCTTTGGATTAAGCTACACTAGC